ACATTGCCATAAATTGATAAAGTAAAATTTCCATTTATGCATCAGAAGGGATGTCCCTTTTGAGGCCAAAATGAATTTTCCCCGATACCTAACATAATTCGGGTTCGGGAAAGGGTCTTTGAAAAGACATATGAAACCCCTAAAATCTTTAGTAAAAACTTTGACTAAATCTTCTAACTTTCTGTAGAAAAAAATTCGTTCGAGAAAAGCTCTATAAGATGTTAATCCTAAATGAAAGGATTGGTTGCAAAGAAAAATGAAAATGGATTCGTATTCACATACGTGGAAATTATATAAGAACAAGAATAATCTTTGATTCCCTTTTGAAAAAAAAGAAATGGATTTTTTTGGAGTAATAAAACTATTCCAAGTACGATACTCATAAAGAAAGAATCGTAATAAATGCAAAAAAGAAGCATCTTTCACCCAATAGCGAAGCGTTTGAACCAAGATTTCTAGATGAGAGGGATAAGGTATTAAAATATCTAACACAAAATTTAAATGTAAGAATTTGTCCTCTAAAAAAGGAAATATTGAATGAATTGATCTCAAATTATGAGATTTTACTTTTTTTTTTCTCCCTGAGGAAGATATTAATCGTAGGGAAAATGGAATTTCCACAATGACTGCAAATCCTTCTGATATCATTTGGGAATAAAAATTCTTCTTGTGTTTGTACCCCAAAAATTCATTTTGGTTCCAATCATTAGCCGAAAGAATAAAATAAGTCTGTTGATACATTCGAGTAATTAAACGTTTTACAACTGGTAAACTGTATTTACGCTCGCCTGCAATTTCCAACATATTTAAACTATGATTATATGCAAATGCATAAATATATTCCTGAAAGCTAAGTGGATAGAAAAGGTTGTGTTGCCAAGACCTTTCTAGTTCTATATGTCCTTGGAATTCTTGCATTTTTAATTAAACCGAAAACTAAAGTAAAAAAACAAAGGGGGTTTCTTGGATTATCAAATGATACATAGTGCGATACAGTCAAAACAAGGTATTTTTTTTTTTTTTAATAGATACCTCGGAGACAGGTAAATTCATCAACGGACTCTCTTTTTTTTTCCATCTAATTTGTTTTTATTTTGTTATAAGAAAAATAATAAAATAGAAATAATAAAATAGAATGGCTAGAAATCCTTTATTTTTTTTTTTCAAAAATATATAAATCGCTCTTTTGATTTTGGAAAAAGTATCTTTACCAACATACTGTTTCTTCTACACATGCATCTCCATCTCCATATGAAGAATGGATAGTCTAATAGTTAGGATTCACTAAAAAAGAAAATCCACACATGGGAGAATCCTTTCCCGCATCAGGCACTAATTTTTTTTAACTTATAATTAGATCGGGTAATCATTCAAATTACGAAGATAAGCTCGTTGCTCTTTCTTTCTCCAAAAATGGAACCATAAGGTTCGATCCATTTATTCAATCAACCCAACGTTGAATTCATTTCGTTTCCATCCAAGAATTAAAATTTTTTATAAATTTGCTTAGAAGGAAATATTTCTCCGAATTCTCTATTGATACGACATGCTCTTTTTTCCATTCATTTCCTTTCAGGATCAGTCGTAGTCTTATAAACTCTACCGGTGGTATAGATGAATCCTTGCTTCATCTAAATATGTAAAAGATCCTAGCCGCACTTAAAAGCCGAGTACTCTACCATTGAGTTAGCAACCCCAAAAATACCTATGTTATGTAAATACAATTGAGATAAAAAAAAAGTCTAGTCCAAATAGTTTCAATTTTTTAGATCCAAATTTTTTTTATCAGAACAAATTAAAAAAAATCTTTGAATAAAAATATTGGGCGGAAGACATAAAAAAATCATTTAATTTTTTTATTTCACAATTGAATTATATTTGTTCAATACACTCTTGTCAATATGAATATTAAAAAAATATTTAATTACTAGAATACAATATAGAAATAAATTCTATAATTTTAAATTTTGAAATTTATAGGAGAAAAACTTGTGTTGGATTGGCACTACATAAAAAAAATCTAAAAAAGAAAAATAATGGAGTTCTAATTTGGTAGAACCCTTTCAAATTTATTATTTTTCTTTTTTAGATTTCATTCATATTTCATTAATTGAACTTCGTTTGATTATGATTAACTCTAAATTCTTAAAAAACCTCCGCCTTCTTTAAAATAGCATAAACAGTTTCTGTAGGTTGAGCACCTTTTTCAAGAAAATATAGAATAGCAGGAACATTTAAATAGGTTTTATTCTTTATGGGATCATAAAAACCCACTTTCTGAAGATCTCTTCCCTCTCTTCGGGACCGAACATCAATTGCAACGATTCGATAGACGACTCATTGGGATAGATCAGAACCCCCCCCGGAAACGTATAGGAAGTTTTCTCTTCGTACGGCTCGAGAAAAATGATTTTTATGTATATATAAATGATAATAATAATCATCAACTGAATTACACTAAGAATTAAGTACTTTTTTTCTTTTCTCAAAAAAATCATTTGTATACTCATAACTCAAGTTCAATAACTTTCAAATAGCTCAAAAGCAAATGCTTTGGAATTTCATTTATTGAGCAGTCTCAAATACCTTGTGTTTTGTCTTGTTTCGAATCAATTTGAATTTGGTATTCTGATCCAAATCCAATTGTTGTGCCACTTAACAATTATAAAAGGTATTTACTTGTTCCGGAAGCCTTTATCCTTTTTTTGAATCGTTAGGTTTAGACATTACTTCGTTGATTTTTAATCCTTTCAAAAAAGGCAGCAACATACCTTTTTGTTATTTCTTTCTATCAATCAAAGATCATATAAACGACGGATTCCCGCACGATATATAATATGTATAAATTTAATTGAAAAGATTTTATCAAAAATTCCTTAATTCCTTTAATTCCTTTGGAATTTTTTATTTGCTTAATTTTGATCCTTTCCCTTTCTCTGTGAAAGATATATTTACGAAGTTGTTCCAACTTATTTTATTAATTAACACTAACCCTAGACCCCGCTCCTTTGATAAATAGCTCAATACTTTCTACTCGAGCTTCATTATGTACTATTTCCATTACACCTCAACAAAAAATGCGGGGTTCAGGCGAAACAGAACAAAATGTCGAGTCAAGAGCATCCTTTATTAATTAGAGAATAATGGATATAATAATCCACAACGGATCATGTCCTTCAAGTCGCACGTTGCTTTCTACCACATCGTTTCAAACGAAGTTTTACCATAACATTCCTCGAATTTGGAACCGGTATGCGATTGATTTAATTATCAAATCATGAATAGCCATTGGTTCAGTTAAAACAGTTGGTACATAGATAGAAAATTGCTTTTAAGTTATTTTAGTAATGTTAATTTTATTTCTAATTTGTATTTATAAATTGAGTTAGAAATTTAAAATTGTAATTTTTTTGTACAAATAATTACAATTTACATAAAGACGGCACCCGTAAGAGAGATAAATCTATGTTTCTTTTCGAACTTTACTAAAAAAAAAAAAAAAGAAATCGAAAATTAAAATGAAATAAATAGAAAAATAATAGTTATAGTAAAAATCCAATTTATTTTATAGATATAAAAAAAAATAACTAACAACTTTACTTCTCTAATTGTATATGAATATTTCTATATTATATATGATGAATATATAGGAGATGAATATATATATGAAAAAAAGACAGAACTTTTTTAGAATTAAAATTCGTGTAATCTATAACCCCATCTTGTCGAAATACCCAACAGATTCGTTTGTATCTGTGTGTCATTTGAACACTTATCATTTCATTGTGAATTTCTGAAATGTCAAAAATAAAAAGATATGGTTGATTTTGGTTAAAATAATTATCATTAGCAAAAAGAAAAAAACTCTAGCTAATATTACATTTTAGAAACATAAAAAAAAAATATTAATATTAACTAGAATTAGTTATTTCGTATCTTCTGGGACGGAAGGATTCGAACCTCCGAATAGCGGGACCAAAACCCGATGCCTTACCACTTGGCCACGCCCCACTTAGATTTCTATTCGACACTTAATAAAATAAACAATAATATTGTTGTTGATTCTTCGTCAATTCCAGCCCAACTCTCTAAAGAATCAATTCGATTCTGTTGTTAGTATTTTGACTCCGACAAATATAGACATAGAAAAATAGGAATTTATTGATCATTACTGATAATTCCATTAAGATATTATATGAAAGTAGAATTTCTTCTAGTCTCCGTTGAGATTGGAAGGTTTTTTGATTGAGTGAGTAAGTTAAAAAAAAAAATAAGAATTTTTTCTTTATTTTTCCTTTCTATCAATAACTCAACCAAAATGCAATTTTTTTTTTAACAAAATGTCTGTTATGCTTAATATCTTTAGTTTGATCTGCCTTAATTCTGCCCTTTATTCGAGTAGTTGTTTCTTCGCCAAATTGCCGGAAGCCTACGCTTTTTTGAGTCCAATCGTAGATTTTATGCCAGTCATACCTCTCCTTTTTCTTCTCTTGGCCTTTGTTTGGCAAGCTGCTGTAAGTTTTCGGTGAAATTTTTAATCTTATCCTATAATTTTTCGAGAAAAAGGATTCTACTATAATTGATAAGATAAAACAAGTTTTACAGTATGAACCCTTGATTCAAACATTCAAATTTTTGGATAGACACAACCCGCATTACTGCCTTTTCCATTTTTCTTAATTTTAGATTTAGATTAGATAACTGAAAAATCTTATTGTGATCCTCCACAACAATTGGGTATAAAAAAATTATTAATATTAAGAAGTAAGAAAAAAGAGATAAGAAAAAGATAATAAGAACTTTTTTTTAATAGGAATAAAAAATGTTTTTCGATTTGTAAAAACTACGTTCAGTGGCAAACAAAAAAAATATAAATATATAGGATTTTTAGGGTATATTATATAAAGTAGATAATCTATTCTCTTTTTTCCAAAAAAAAGATCTTGGAGATTGTGTAATGCTTACTCTCAAACTCTTTGTTTACACAGTAGTGATATTCTTTGTTTCTCTTTTCATTTTCGGATTCCTATCTAATGATCCGGGGCGTAATCCTGGGCGCGAAGACTAAAAACGGATTTTTGGCTTGAATTTGTTATATTTTTTGAAAAAAAAAATATAACAAATTCGATTTGATTTTTTTTTTGAAAAAAAAAATCAAATCGAATTAAGATTAAGTCATCAATGGGAACGGAAAGAGAGGGATTCGAACCCTCGGTACGAATAACTCGTACAACGGATTAGCAATCCGACGCCTTCGTCCACTCAGCCATCTCTCCCCGTTGAAAATAAAATACTAAATTTAAAATATTAAATTATACTATTTTGTTTACGTAAAAAAAATGTAATAAACTCAAATAAATTAAACTGAAATAATAAAAAATAGACTAAAGTTCTATGATAAGATTCAAATTGTTATAACATATAACAATAATATATATAAAATATACAAGTTCTTGTTGTGTAGCACAACAGTAAGTACAAGTTTTATATGAAAATTAGTTAGATAAAAAGCAAGAAAGATGACATTTCAATATTAATATATTTAATAAAATAATTAATAATATAGAATATAAAAATAAAAAGTAAAAAGAAAGGCTTTTTCGCCCGCAAAGGACTTTTTTTATTCTCTAGGCCTGGCCTAATCAACACCTCACCAGGTCCCCTCTTTTTATTTTTATATATTTATATATTATGATTGTTTTATTTTTATATATTATGATTGATTATATAGTTATATAAAAATAATAAAGAAAATGATTTATCTAATTTTGATAATTATAAAAAAGTGCTTCAAATCAAAAGTAAAGACCACGAAGAAAAGGAATGTTTATATCATAAAACCAACATGCCATTTCTTATTATCTTTTCTTCCCCTTTTTCTTTCTTTTTTCATGGCAAAGTTTTTGTCTGGTATAGTTTATACTTAGAACATTAGGAGTTTTGTTGAACCTGATCTCAAAACTTCTTCGATAAAACTAAAAAATGAAAATAAAGAATTTGTATTTTTTAGTTTTCTTTTTTAACTTTATTTTCCTAATCTCATTAAATTATCCTACGAAAAAAAGATCAATACTTTAAATTTCATGATTCTTTTATAATCCTATCTTGATTACATCATGCCCAAGTTATGTGTTCGACAAAAGTTCCATTTCGATACAATAATAGAAATGTAGCGGGTATAGTTTAGTGGTAAAAGTGTGATTCGTTCTATTAACCCCTTGAATAGTTAAGGGGTCTTCCGGTTTAATTACTATTCTGGTCATAAACTTTATTTCTTAAACGGAATTAATCCTTTACCTTCAATGACAAATTTGAAGAAAATTATACATTCTCGTGATTTGTATCCAAGAGTCAATTTAAAATCGATATTTTGGATTATGAAATTACGAAACATGAATTTTTGGTGAATTGGACATTTCCAGTGGACTAAGTATAAGTAAAAATCCATGGATAAAGATAGACAAATAGGTTTCTAATCGTAACTAAATCTTCATCTTAATTATTTTTTTTTTATAAAGAGAAGCAAAATTGCTATTAAATGATGACCTTAGTTTACTAAATACTTTAATTATTTGTTTTAGCTCGGTAGAAACAAAAGACTTTTCCTTAGGATTCCTTCAAATAGAAATTAAAGAACGAAATAACTAGAAAGATTGTTCGAATACCCTCTTCTATCTTCTAGAAGGATCATCTACAAAGCAATTTTTTTTGAATTGAATACATTCATACAAAAAGCTGACATAGATGTTATGTATGAATTTTTGTTTTTATTTTGTTCCCACCTACTATTTGTATTTGGGAATTTCGCCATTTTCCATAAAGGAGCCGAATGAAACCAAAGTTTCATATTCGGTTTTGAATTAGAGACGTTAAAAATTACAAACCAACGTCGACTATAACCCCTAGCCTTCCAAGCTAACGATGCGGGTTCGATTCCCGCTACCCGCTCTATTCTATAATTAAGTAATATTAATAATATTGCATGCATTATTAAGTTGAATAGGCAATTCAAGAAATTTTATCATCTCACAGCTAATCCGCTTACTTTTGCAGAACAAGAAATAGGAAAGTTAAAGTCAAAAACTGCAAAAAATCGGAATGAAAAGCGTCCATTGTCTAATGGATAGGACATAGGTCTTCTAAACCTTTGGTATAGGTTCAAATCCTATTGGACGCAAATTTTTTCCATATATTTTTTTTTAGATATCTATGTAAAGAAAGGTATTTTTTTTTTAATATTAATATATATTCATAATTTAATATATATTCATAATTTAATATATATTCATAATATATAATATAAACTTAAAAACGAAAAATACGAGGGATCAATCTATTTATGCTTGTTCCTGAAGTATAAAGCGTTCTTTCTGTTCTTGAATAGCTTCTTTTAAAAGGGCTTGTGCTTCCTCAGTAAATGTTTTGGTCGAGGATATAATTTCTTGAAACTGTGGTTTATTCGTTTTTAAGTAAGTACGTAATTCAACAAGAAATTTCCTT